TATAGTTTGGAGAAGAAAAAATGGCGCTTATATACTTACTTCGTCCTAGAGTACGAAATAAGTATTGAAAATGCGATAAATTTAAAATATTATCTAGGGAGAAGTGTGTTAAAAATGATGGTAACCATATAAGGGGGGAAAAAAAAAGGAGGGGGGGGGGAAAATAATTGTAAGGTTGAAGCGTGAAGTAATAGTTATGTCCTGCTACCATTGACTGCCGGTTGGACCGTGAAGTAATAATTATGTCCTGTTACCATTAATCATGATGCCCATGCCTATCATTATGAGGATGCTCAAGATGCAGTTAAGTCCAGCTACAATTTATGCTCCGGGTCGGGGCCTTTGACGGCCATAGCTGAGTCCAAGCATCCCCCCAAAAATTAAAAATACCAAATGTATGACACCACAGTTATGTGTGAGCATGGGCTGATTAGTCATTAGTCCATCGAGATGTCTTATTTAAGAGGAAAGAGTGGGCGATTTTAGGTGAGATGGCCCTGAAGAAAGAACCAGATGTCTGATAAAATTCATTAAATAGCTACCCCCACAATAAATGGGCCCGGAGCGAGAAGAGGGATCCCTGCCAAGCGGGTTGCTGGTTTCACGCGGCATGGTAATTAAGCTCGTGATCTAGTGGACGGGATACGCATGTTGACAAGGATAGATTTGACTTAATGTGCCATGTACGATCAATAATAGTATGTACTATGTACTATAATTAAGATCATGGACTTGCTTATAAGCATGGGGCATATAATGTAATGTACTATTATACATAATATGTCCTAATACATTAATTTTATGTACTATATACGCATAAAATTATATTATACTACATGTGTAATGTAGCTCATATAATTAATGATAATTAAATTATAATATAGCTATTGAGTGCAAAACTGTATTAAATTATTAAAGTTTTTTGGAAATTTAATACTGATAAGGCTCTTAAGTTTTATGGAGCTATATTAATAGTGCGTCAGGGAATAGTTTAAATAGAACTTCAGCTTTGGGTGTTGATAGTGGGGCTATGGCTTCTTCCTTGAGTCTTAGGGAGATTGGCTTTTTCTCCTTTTCTGGTTTACAAGACCAGTGTATTAAGTGTACTACAAAGACTAATCTTCACTTTAAGAGGTTATTTTCGATTGTGCTGATGACTGGTATGAGTACTAGAATAATAAGAAAGTATAGGATTGATGCTAGTTGTCCAATGATAATAAAGGGGTGTTCAACTGGTTGTCCTCCGATTCATGTGAGTGTTAATAAGTCTGCTACTAAAATTCAAAAAAGGCATTGGCTAAATGGTCGAAATATTATGCTGCGTTGTTTGGATATATGAAGTAGAGGTATAAAGATTAGAATCAAAATAGATAAGGCTAGGGCTAGTACTCCTCCTAATTTGTTTGGGATTGATCGTAAAATTGCATATGCGAATAAAAAATACCATTCGGGCTTAATATGAGGAGGGGTATTGAGTGGGTTTGCTGGGGTATAGTTGTCTGGGTCTCCGAGTAGGTCTGGTGTAAATAGTACTAATAATATTAGGAAGAGAATTAAGAGTAGGGCGCCTAAAATGTCTTTAATGGTGTAGTAGGGGTGAAATGGAATTTTATCTGCGTCTGAGGGGATTCCTGTTGGGTTGTTAGATCCTGTTTCGTGGAGGAACAGTAGATGGACTATAGCGAGTGCTGTGATGATAAATGGTAGAATAAAGTGGAAAGCAAAGAATCGGGTTAGGGTTGCTTTGTCTACGGAAAATCCCCCTCAGATTCATTCAACTAAGTTTGTGCCAATATATGGGATTGCTGAGAGAAGGTTTGTAATAACTGTTGCTCCTCAGAATGATATTTGCCCTCATGGTAAGACATACCCTACGAATGCTGTGGCTATAACCGTGAATAGGAGGATTACTCCAATGTTTCATGTTTCTAGGAAAGTATATGATCCGTAGTATAGTCCTCGTCCTACATGTATAAATAAGCAAATAAAGAATATTGATGCTCCGTTGGCATGCATATATCGAATAATTCAGCCATAATTGACGTCTCGGCAGATATGGGTGACAGAAGTAAATGCTGTTGTTGTGTCGGATGAATAGTGTATTGCTAAGAATAGGCCCGTGAGAATTTGTAGGACTAGGCAAATTCCTAGCAGAGAACCAAAGTTTCATCATGATGAAATATTTGATGGAGTTGGGAGATCAATAAATGCATTGTTTACAATTTTTATTAGTGGGTGAGTTTTTCGGATGTTGGTCATTGGTGTTCTTGTAGTTGAATAACAACGATGGTTTTTCATATCATTAGTCATGGTTAAATTCCATGCGAGAATAATGATAACATACATTGTGTTTATTTTGAGTATTATTTTTGTGCTTGGTTTTGTAGGATTTTCTTCAAAACCTTCGCCTATTTATGGGGGATTAGGTTTAATTGTAAGTGGTGGAGTTGGTTGTGGTATTGTATTAAATTTTGGTGGGTCTTTCTTAGGTTTAATAGTATTTTTAATTTATTTGGGGGGAATAATAGTGGTTTTTGGCTATACAACAGCTATAGCTACTGAACAGTATCCTGAGATTTGAGTGTCTAATAAAACTGTTTTAGGGGCGTTTGTAACTGGCTTATTAATGGAGGTTGTGATAATTTATTATGTAATGAAAGATGAAGAGGTGGAGATTGTATTTCAGTTTAATGGTTTAGGGGATTGGGTTATTTATGATACAGGGGATTCTGGATTTTTTAGTGAGGAAGCTATGGGAATTGCGGCTTTATACAGTTATGGGACTTGATTGGTTGTTGTAACTGGCTGATCTTTGTTGATTGGTGTGGTAGTCATTATGGAAATTACTCGTGGAAACTAAGTAGGGTAGTGCTGATAATAATTGTAATTAGGAAAGAGAGAAAATATAGTTTGATTAAGCCTTTTTGGTCTGTAACTATAGTAGATATTTTTATTTGTATGAGTGAGATTGTTTTTGGTAAAACATTTTCGAGTCAGATTAAATCTAAGAGAGAGGAAGCTGATTTTTGACTTATTGTTAGATTTATGTAGGGGGTTAGACGGTGTATAATTGTAGGGAAATACCCTAGTATGTTGGAGAATTTGAAAGCATTTGATGAGTAATTAAATTTTAGGTTTTGAGTTATGTTACTAATTTCTAGTGCTAAGATAAAGCCTAAGGCTGTTACTGCTAGGGCTATTATTTTTAGGTAGGGGGGTATTGTTATTTGAGGAATTGTTGTTGGAGGAATATTATTAGAAATAATGAACCCTGCGAAGAGGCTTCCAATTATTAGGCGCTTGATAGAGTTTATTAGAAAGGGGTTGTTTTCGTTAATGGTTACTAAAGTTGGGAATCGAGGTTGTCCTAGAAGTGTAAAGAAGATAATTCGAGTGCTGTAGATAGCTGTGAAGGAAGTGGCAATTAATGTTATTAGGAGGGCTCAGGCGTTGGTGTACGACGTGTTAATGGTTTCAATAATTAGGTCTTTGGAGTAGAATCCAGTAAGAAAAGGCATTCCTGTTAATGCTAGGCTGCCAATAATTAGGGCTGTTGTGGTAAATGGTATGGCTTTAAATAAGCCGCCTATTTTTCGAATATCTTGTTCGTCATTTAGACTATGAATGATGGAACCGGAGCATATAAATAATATGGCTTTGAAAAAAGCATGGGTGCAAATGTGAAGAAATGCTAGATAGGGCTGGTTAATGCCAATTGTTACTATTATAAGGCCTAATTGACTGGATGTAGAGAAAGCAATAATTTTTTTGATATCGTTTTGAGTAAGGGCGCATATTGCTGTAAATAGGGTAGTGATAGCCCCTAGACATAATAGAGTAGATTGTGCAAATTTGTTGTTTTCTGTTAGTGGATAAAAACGGATTAGTAAGAAAATGCCTGCTACTACTATTGTGCTTGAATGAAGTAATGCTGAGACAGGAGTAGGGCCTTCTATTGCAGATGGTAATCATGGGTGTAGGCCGAATTGGGCGGATTTTCCGGTTGCAGCTAGTGCGAGACCTATTAGGGGTATGTTAGAGTTGTTTGGATTTAATATAAAAATTTGTTGAAGGTCTCAGGTATTAAGGTTAGTGAGGAATCATGCTATTGCTAGAATAAAGCCGATATCACCGATGCGATTATATAAAATTGCTTGCAGAGCTGCTGTGTTTGCGTCTGCTCGTCCGTATCATCATCCGATTAGTAAAAATGATATGATCCCTACGCCTTCTCATCCAATGAATAATTGAAATAGGTTGTTTGCTGTAACAAGGATAAGTATGGTAATAAGAAATAAGAGGAGGTACTTGAAAAATTGATTAATATTAGGGTCTGAGTGTATATACCACATAGAGAACTCTATGATGGATCATGTAACGAATAGTGCTACTGGAACAAATATTATTGAGAAATAATCTATTTTAAAGCTTAGTGATAGTTTAATTGTTTGAATTGTAAGTCAGTGTCAGTTTGAGATAATTATTTCTTGACCTGTGTGTATAAATATTATTGTGGGAATTGTACTGGTAATGAAAGCGTATAGGATGGTTGTTTTTACGTGTAATGGGTAATTATAGGTTTTATAGTTGTTAGAGCTTGTAGTTAGGATAGGAATAGTTAATAAGAGTAGGGTGGTTAGTGTAAAGGTAGAGAATAGGTTTATTACTTTTATTTGGAGTTGCACCAATTTTTTGGTTCCTAAGACCAACGGATTACTGCTATCCTTTAAAAGTTCGAAAAAGCCATGTTATTATACATGGGAGCATAGAATTAGCAGTTCTTGCATGCTTTTTCGGTAAATAAGGAGATGTAAGCTCCTATTATTAGATTCACAATCTAATGTTTTTTTAAACTATATTTACAGTACGAGGGTCCTAGAATGATTTTTGGATTTAGTGATAATAGAAGTAGGGGTAATATATGCAATGATATGAGAGCATTTTCTCGTGTAAATGAGGGTGAAATGTTATTAATATGATAAGTGTATTTGCCTCGTTGTGTTATGGTTAGTATATAAAGAGAATATGAGGCAGTAATTACTATGTTTAATCCTATTAAGATTATTGTAATATTGGATCATGAGAAGGTAGATACTACAATAAACAGTTCTCCGATTAGATTAATTGTTGGAGGAAGGGCCAGGTTGGTTAGGCTTGCTAGAAGTCATCAGGTAGCTATTAGTGGGAGAAAGATTTGTAGGCCTCGAGCTAGAATTATTGTTCGGCTATGGGTTCGTTCGTAATTAGAGTTTGCTAGGCAAAAGAGTATGGATGAGGTAAGGCCGTGGGCAATTATTAGGGCTGTAGCTCCTATATAGCTTCAGGGTGTTTGAATGAGAATAGCTACGATGACAAGTGCTATGTGGCTAACGGAAGAATATGCGATTAGTGATTTAAGGTCTGTTTGGCGGAGGCAGATTGAGCTAGTTATAATTATACCTCATAGTGATAGTATAATAAAGGGGTATGCTATGAATTCGGTAAGTGGATTTAGGAGTATTGTAATTCGTAATATACCATATCCTCCTAGTTTTAGTAAGATTGCTGCAAGAACTATGGAGCCTGCAATGGGAGCTTCTACGTGGGCTTTAGGTAGTCAAAGATGAAGACCATATAGTGGTATTTTTACTATAAAGGCTATTATACATGCCAGTCATATAAAGACGTTTGATCAGGAGTTTGATAAAGGTTGCATTCAATATTGGAGAATTAAGAAGTTTAGGGATCCAGTGATATTTTGTAGATAAATTAATGCAACAAGTAGTGGGAGAGAGCCTACAAGTGTATAAAATAAAAAGTAGAGACCTGCGTTTAATCGTTCTGTTTGATTTCCTCATCGGGTGATAATAATAAGTGTTGGGACTAGTGTTGCTTCAAATAAGATATAAAAGAAAATTAATTCTATAGCGGTAAAGGTTATAATTAAAAATAATTGTAGTAAAATTAGTATGGTAATATATAGTTTTTTTCGGGTTAAATTTTCTTTTGACAAATGGTGTTGGCTTGCTATTAATATTAAAGGAAGAAGTCATATGGTTAGAATTAGTAGTGGTACTGATAGGGAATCAGAGAAAAATATTAATGAAAAGTTTAGACTATTATCATTGAATTGATTTATAAGAAGGAGGCTTGTAAGGCTAATCAGTAAGCTATAAGTTGTGGAGTTAATTCAGATTATATTGCCTTTTGATATTCAGGTCAGAGGTATAAGTATTATTGTAGGGATAATATACTTTAGCATTGAAGTAGATTCAGGTTTTGAACGTAATCAGTGCCATATGTATTTGATACTATCACTAGTAATGATAGTCCTAGTGCCGCTTCGCAGGCTGCAAATACTAGCAAAATAATAGGTATTATGCTTGCTAGAGTGAAGTGTAAGTTTAAAATTGTTAGAGTGGCTATCACGAATAGTGACAGTATCATTCCTTCTAGGCATAGAAGAGAGGATATGAGGTGGGATCGATATATTAATAGCCCTGCAAGGGATACTATGAATGCTGTTATAATATTTATATATACTAGAGACACTTGGTAGTTGTGAATCTAATCACAGTCTAATGAGTCGAAATCATTTATTTTATTTTAAACTAATTACCATATTCAATTCACTCTAATCCTTTTTGGGTTCATTCATAAGCTAGACTTGCGGCTAGTAATGAAATTAAAAAAAGAGCTATAGTAAGTATAGTATTTAGATTATTTGTTTGGCAGGCTCATGGTAGAGGTAGAAGGAGTGCAATTTCTAAATCAAAGAGGAGAAATGTGATAGCCACTAAGAAAAATTTTATAGAGAAAGGTAGGCGAGCTGATCCCATGGGGTCAAATCCGCATTCGTATGGACTTGTTTTTTCTGAGTAGACGTTTAGCTGGGGGAGTCAGAATGCGATAATGACAAGTAATGAGGCTAATGTAAGATTGGTTAGAAGAGCTAATATTAGGTTTATTATTCTTTTTCGGATTATACCGAAGCTAACTGATTGGAAGTCAGTTGTACTTATTAATACTAAAAGAATATGAGCCTCATCAATAAATAGATACGTAAAGGAATAATCATACTACATCCACGAAATGTCAGTATCAGGCAGCGGCCTCAAAACCGAAATGGTGATTGGAGGTAAAATGGTATTTTAATTGACGGAAAAAGCAGACAATTAGGAAGGTAGATCCGATAATAACATGTAGGCCGTGGAAGCCTGTAGCTACAAAGAAAGTTGAGCCATAAACTCCGTCTGAAATAGTGAAAGGTGCTTCATAATATTCTGAGGCTTGTAAAAGTGTAAAGTAAACACCTAGGAAAATAGTAATAAATAGAGCTTGAAGTATGGGACTACGGTTCCCTTCTATAAGGCTATGGTGGGCTCAAGTAATAGAGACCCCTGAGGCTAGTAGAACTGAGGTATTAAGTAGAGGAACTTCTAGAGGGTTAAGTGGATGGATGCCTGTTGGAGGTCAACAACCGCCTAGTTCGGGAGTTGGAGCGAGGCTTGAGTGATAAAATGCTCAAAAGAATCCAGTAAAAAATAGAACTTCGGAGATAATGAAAAGGATTATTCCATAGCGAAGGCCTTTTTGGACAGTTGGAGTGTGATGTCCTTGGAAGGTGCTTTCTCGGATAATATCTCGTCATCATTGATATATTGTAAGAAAATTTGTTGTAAGGCCAATTGTTAGTAGGATTATTGAATTAAAGTGAAATCATATAATTAAACCAGAAGTTATTAAAAGGGCTGATAAAGCCCCTGTTAGAGGTCAGGGGCTTGGGTTTACTATATGGTAAGCATGAGTTTGGTGTGTCATTATGTATTATCATGCAAATAGAGACTTACTAGGAGGGTGAATACATAGGCTTGGATCATAGCTACTGCAAATTCGAGAATTGTAAGTAGGATTAGAATAATGAATGTAATAAGAGCTATTGTAGTGCTGATATTTATTAATGTAAGTGTGGCTCCTCCGATTAGGTGAATTAGCAAGTGTCCTGCGGTAATGTTGGCTGTTAATCGTACAGCCAAAGCAATTGGTTGAATGAAAAGGCTAATAGTTTCAATAATAACTAGTATGGGGATTAATGGAGTGGGTGTTCCTTGTGGAAGAAAATGGGCAAGTGATGTTTTGGTTTTATTTCGGAAGCCTGTAATTACGGTTCCTGCTCATAGGGGGATGGCTATACCTAGATTTATTGACAGTTGTGTGGTTGGTGTAAATGAGTGAGGTAGGAGACCTAATAGATTTGTTGATCCAATAAATATAATTAGGGATATTAGTATTAATGTTCATGTTTGTCCTTTGGTATTATGAGTTCCTATTATTTGTTTTGATGTAAGTTGAAGTACCCATTGTTGAAGAGAAATGAGACGGTTGTTAACTAGACGATTTGATGTTGGGAACAGCAGACTAGGAAAAATAACGATGAAAGTAGCGAGTGGAAGACCTAAAATTATTGGGGTAATAAAAGAGGCAAATAAATTTTCGTTCATTTTGTTTCTCAAGGGATATTTTGTTTTTGTGTTTTAGTTAATATGGGTTCTGGGTTAAAGAGAAAACTGTGTTTTGAAACTTTTAATTGGAAGATGATAAATAGGGTTAAGAACATTGATACAATTATTATAAATCATGTAGATGTATCTAGTTGTGGCATACCATTAAGGAGAATAATTGTATTCTCAGTCTCTAGCTTAAAAGGCTAGTGCTATTTTAGCTTCTTAATGATTCTATAGTATTGATGCAGATCATTTTTCAAAATAGTTCAGTGGAACTAGTTCAAGAACAATCGGTATAAAACTGTGATTCGACCCACAAATTTCAGAGCATTGTCCGTAGAATAAACCTGGTCGAGTTGATATAAGAGTTGTTTGGTTTAAGCGTCCTGGGACTGCATCTGTTTTTAGTCCTAGAGAAGGTACGGCTCAAGAGTGTAATACATCTTCAGAAGAAATTAGTATTCGGATTGTTATCTCTATTGGTAATACAACTCGATTGTCTACTTCTAGTAGTCGTAGTTCTCCGGGCTTTAGTTCTGATGTTGGAATTATATAGGAGTCGAAGCTTAAGTCTTCATAATCTGTATATTCGTAGCTTCAATATCACTGATGTCCTATAGTTTTTACTGTAAGTGATGGATTATTAATTTCATCCATTATATAGAGAATTCGTAAGGACGGGAGAGCAATTAAAATCAAAATAATGGCTGGTAAGATAGTTCAGATTGTTTCTACTTCTTGGGCGTTTATTGTACTAGTGTGAGTTAATTTTGTCGTTAATATTAACGAAATAATATAGAGTACTAGCGAGCTAATTAAAAAGACAATTATTAATGTATGATCGTGAAAATGTAGTAGTTCTTCTATAATGGGTGATGTTGCATCTTGGAAACCTAGTTGTATAGGGTAAGCCATCTGAGATGTACAGGGTTTTCATCTGTAACTTAACCTTGACAAGGTTATATAATATTTTACTAACACCTCATTAATTGAGAAAGACATAGTGGTTATGACGTTGGCTTGAAACCAGCTATAGGGGGTTCGATTCCTTCCTTTCTTATTTTAAGTTGATGTATGTAGGTTCTTCAAATGTATGATATGGTGGAGGACATCCGTTTAGTCACTCTAAATTTGTTGTTGTTAATTCTACGGTTGAGATTTCTCGTTTAGATGCAAATGCTTCTCAGATAATAAAAATTATTAGTATAACTGCTGTTAAAGAAATAAATGAGCCTATAGAAGAAATTGTATTTCACATTGTATATGCGTCTGGGTAGTCAGAATATCGTCGTGGCATACCAGATAGCCCTAGGAAATGTTGTGGAAAGAAGGTTATATTCACACCTACAAATATAATTACAAAGTGAATTTTAGCTCATGTATCATTAAGGGTATATCCTGAGAATAGTGGGAATCAGTGCACAAATCCTCCTATAATGGCAAATACAGCCCCTATTGATAAAACATAGTGGAAGTGTGCAACTACGTAGTAAGTGTCGTGAAGGACAATGTCAAGAGAAGAATTAGCAAGAACAATGCCAGTCAGTCCTCCAACTGTAAAAAGAAAAATAAAACCTAGAGCTCATATTATGGCAGGTGATCATTTAATGTTGCCTCCATGGAGTGTTGCTAATCAACTAAATACTTTTACTCCGGTTGGAATAGCAATAATTATAGTAGCTGATGTAAAATAGGCTCGTGTGTCAACGTCTATTCCAACTGTAAACATGTGGTGAGCTCATACAATAAATCCTAAAAATCCAATTGATATTATAGCTCAGACTATCCCTATATATCCAAATGGTTCTTTTTTTCCCGAGTAGTAGGTTACAATATGAGAAATTATACCAAATCCAGGTAAGATAAGAATATATACTTCAGGGTGTCCAAAAAATCAAAATAAGTGTTGATATAAAATAGGGTCTCCACCTCCTGCCGGGTCGAAAAAAGTTGTATTTAGATTTCGGTCTGTTAGTAGTATTGTAATTCCGGCAGCTAGTACAGGAAGTGAGAGGAGCAGCAGTACTGCGGTAATTAGTACGGATCAGACGAATAAGGGGGTTTGATATTGTGATATGGCAGGGGGTTTTATATTGATGATTGTTGTAATAAAGTTAATAGCTCCTAAAATTGAGGAGATACCTGCCAAGTGTAGAGAAAAGATAGTTAAGTCAACTGAGGCTCCTGCATGAGCTAGATTGCCAGCTAAAGGGGGATAGACAGTTCAACCTGTCCCTGCTCCGGCTTCAACTATAGATGATGCTAGAAGCAGTAAAAAGGAAGGGGGTAGAAGTCAAAAGCTTATGTTATTTATTCGGGGGAATGCTATGTCTGGAGCACCAATTATTAAGGGGACAAGTCAGTTACCAAATCCTCCGATTATAATTGGCATAACTATAAAGAAAATTATCACGAATGCATGTGCGGTAACAATTACATTATAAATTTGATCATCTCCGAGTAGAGTGCCGGGTTGGCCCAGTTCAGCACGAATTAGTAGGCTTAGGGCAGTTCCTACTATGCCTGCTCAAGCACCGAATAGTAAATATAGGGTGCCAATATCTTTATGATTAGTTGAAAATAATCAGCGGTTAATGAACATAGGTAAAATGGCTGAGTAAGCATTAGACTGTAAATCTAAAGACAGAGGTTTATATTCCTCTTTTTACCAAGCCTTGTGGTGAAATACACATTGAATTGCAAATTCAAAGAAGCAGCTTCAATTCTGCCGGGGCTTCTCCCGCCTTTTTTTTTTCGCGGCGGGAGAAGTAGATTGAAGCCAGTTAGCTAGGGTGTTTAGCTGTTAACTAAAGTTTCGTGGGGGTGGAGCCCACCAATCTAGTGAGGATTTAGCTTAATTAAAGTGGTTGATTTGCATTCAATTGATGTAAGATATAATCTTGCAATCCTTATCAGGAGTTAAGTATATTTTACTTGCTTAGGGCTTTGAAGGCTCTTGGTCTGAGTTAACCTAAACTCCTACTCTAATACTGATAGGATTGGTGTTAGTGGTAATAGTATAGTGGATAGTACAATTATTGTGGGTAGGAGGGTTATTTTTTTAGTAGTAGAGAATTGTCATTTTATTTTTATATTATTTACAGAGGGGAATATTGTTAGTGCAGTGGAGTAGGTGAGTCGTACATAGAAATATAAATTTAGTAGGGCTGTGATTGCTATAAAGGTGGGTAAAATGAGGTTATTATTTTTTGTTATTTCTTGAATAATCATTCACTTTGGCATAAATCCTGATAGTGGGGGAAGTCCTCCTATTGATAAAAGGGTCGCAAGGATTAGGACGGTTATTACGGGTATTTTGTTTCATGTATGAGAGAGTGATAAGGTGGTAGTAGTTGAGTTAATTATGAATAATATAAATATTGTAGAGGTTATAATAATATAAATGATTAGGTTTAATAGTGTTATTGTAGGGTTATATGGTAAGACTGCAGTTATTCAGCCTATATGGGCAATTGATGAGTAGGCTATAATTTTTCGTAGTTGAGTTTGGTTTAGTCCTCCTCAGCCTCCGATTATGATTGATAGGGTGGAGATAAATAAGATTATGTTTAGATTAATAGATGGAAAAATTTGATAAAGTACGGATATGGGTGCTAGTTTTTGTCATGTTAATAGAATTAGGCCTGATGATAGAGGGATGCCTTGTGTTACTTCTGGAACTCAGAAATGAAATGGAGCTATTCCTAGTTTTATAGTAAGGGCTATAGTTATAAGTATGGATGCTATTGGGTTAAATAGTTTTATCACGGTTCATTGGCCTGAAAATATTAGGTTAATGATGACGGCTATTATTAGTAGTATTGAGGCTGTTGATTGGGTTAGGAAATATTTAGTTGATGCTTCTGTAGCTCGTGGGCTATGCTTTTTTATTATAATAGGAATAATGGCAAGTATATTTATTTCGAATCCAATTCAAATGAGTAGTCAATGGGAGCTGATTATGACAATGATAGTCCCTAGTATCATTGTTGATAAGATGAGAGTAAAGATAACTGGATTTATTAGTACGGGAAGGATATAAACCAACATTTTCGGGGTATGGGCCCGATAGCTTAATTAGCTGACCTTACTGTTAGAGTTTGGTGTAATTGGGAGCACGAAGAGTTTTGGATTCTTAAGAGTAGGTTCAATTCCTATAGCTCTAGAAATAAGAGGGCTTAAACCTCTATTATTTACTCTATCAAAGTAACTCTTTTATCAGACATATTTCTTATGTTTGTGGGGGAATGCTTGATAGGAAGATGGGTAGTGATACGTGTCATATACATAGGGCTAATGTCAGAGGTAAGAAATTTTTTCATAGTAAATGTATTAACTGATCATAGCGGAATCGAGGATAGGATGCTCGGATTCATAGGAAAGAAATTGTTAGTAGTAAGGATTTAATAGTAAAGTTGATTGTGTAAAGTTCTGGTAAAATTGGGCTGTGGAATGCTCCTAGAAATAGGATTGTTGTAAAGATATTCATTATAATAATGTTTGCGTATTCTGCTATGAAAAATAGGGCGAATGGTCCTGCTGCATACTCTACGTTAAAACCTGAGACTAATTCTGATTCACCTTCAGTAAGGTCAAATGGGGCTCGGTTTGTTTCTGCTAGTGTTGAGATGAATCACATTATTGCTAAGGGTCATGCTGGAAAGATTAGTCATACTTGTTCTTGTGTAATGATTAGGGTAGAAAGTGTGAAGGATCCATTTATTATGAGCACAGATAGTAGAATAATTGCTAGTGTTACTTCATATGAGATTGTTTGTGCTACTGCTCGAAGAGCTCCAATTAGTGCGTATTTGGAATTGGAAGCTCAGCCTGATCAGAGAATAGAATATACAGCTAGGCTTGATATTGCTAGTATAAATAATACTCCTAAATTTATATTGATAAGAGGGTATGGTATAGGTAAGGGAATTCATATGGTTAGAGCTAGGCTTAGGGCTAGAATAGGAGCTAAAATAAATATTGAGATTGAAGATGTAGCAGGTCGTAAGGGTTCTTTAATAAAGAGTTTAATAGCATCTGCAATGGGTTGGAGTAGACCATAGGGGCCTACAACATTTGGGCCTTTTCGGAATTGCATATATCCTAGGACTTTTCGTTCTACCAGTGTAAGAAATGCTACGGCTAGGAGGATAGGGATAATTAGTATTAAGATATTAATTATAAACATTTTGTTAAGGAGAGGATTTGAATCTCTGATTATAAAAGTTTAAGTTTTACGCAATTACCGGGCTCTGCCACCTTAACAAAACCCTTTTCTAGGGTAAGATTTGTTTGTGTATCTAATTGAGATAAGATCATTAGTTGATTTAAGGCGCTTGTTTGAAGTTGGCCTTATTTCTCTGGTCCTTTCGTACTAGGAGAAATACACAACAGATAGAAACCGACCTGGATTACTCCGGTCTGAACTCAGATCACGTAGGACTTTAATCGTTGAACAAACGAACCTTTGATAGCGGTTGCACCATCGGGGTGTCCTGATCCAACATCGAGGTCGTAAACCCTATTGTCGATAGGGACTCTTGAATAGGATTGCGCTGTTATCCCTAGGGTAACTTGTTCCGTTGATCAATTTTTTGGATCAATAAGCGATTATGTGATTTGACTTGTGAGTCTTGTCTTTAAAATCGCTCGGAGGATTTTCTGTTCTCCGAGGTCACCCCAACCAAAGCTGTTAACCCATAAAGAATGTTGTTATTTCCTTAGATATTAAGCTTGTTTCTTTGGGTTAAGTAGTTAAAGCTCCATAGGGTCTTCTCGTCTTGTTGAAATATTCCCGCCTCTTCACGGGAAGGTCAATTTCACTGATTGGAAGTAAGAGACAGTAGAACCCTCGTCTTGCCATTCATACAAGTCCTTATTTAGAGAACAAGTGATTATGCTACCTTTGCACGGTCAGGATACCGCGGCCGTTTAACGGTTGTCACTGGGCAGGCAGTGCCTCCAATACTAGTTATGCTGGAGGTGATGTTTTTGGTAAACAGGCGGGGTTTAGTGTTTGCCGAGTTCCTTTTACTTCTTTTAATCTTTCCTTAAGTGCACTCCTGTGTCGGATTAACAGTATAATTAATAGGTTGTTCATAGTTGGGTTGTTTTTATTTTGCTGTTAATAGTCAGAATGTTATCAGGTACTGACTTAAACTCATGCGGGGGAGAAGATACTTCTTGTTACTCATATTAACATTATTGCTTCTATTTTCATAGATTAGTCCAGTATTAGAGCTAGGAGTTGGTTGTTTGTTATTGGAATCAATATGACTTTGTTGTTGAGCTTTAACGCTTTCTTAATTGGTGGCTGCTTTTGGGCCTACTATGGTATTGTAAGGTCTTACTCTCTAGTTAAGGTTGTATTCATTTCTAAAAGGCTGTACCCTTTTAGACTAACTTTTAAAAATACAGTATATTTATCTATATTTTTGGCATTTTTAAAGCTGAACTAATATTCATTTTCTGGACAACCAGCTATCACCAGGCTCGTTAGGCGTTTCACCTCTACTTATAAATCTTCTCACTATTTTGCCACATAGATGAGTTAGTTCTTATTAAATTGTTCATAAGTAGCTCGTCTGGTTTCGGGGTACTTAGCTGAAATTCATTTTGTTAAGTCTCTACTAGTTAATTCATTATGCGAAAGGTACAAGGGGTAATCTTTGCTTTTTTGTACTTTAATTTTTTTCTTTCATCGTTCCCTTACGGTACTCTCTCTATAGCGCCATATTTAAAATTTCTATCTCCTATACTTTTATTAGTTGATAAATGTTTTATTTTGTGGAGGTTTTGGTATTTTAATATAAATGTGTTTATGGGCTAGGATTAGTTCAAGATATTCATAATATGTGAAATCTTCTAGGTGTAAACTAGGTGCTTTAATTTAAGCTATATCTTGATTATCCAAGCACACTTTCCAGTATGCTTACCTTGTTACGACTTATCTCCTCTCATGTGATTAATACGTGTAAATAAGTTTAAGCGTATTGTATCTATTTGAGGAGGGTGACGGGCGGTGTGTGCGTGCTTCATGGCCTAATTCAACTAAGCACTCTGTTCTTAGTTTACTGCTAAATCCTCCTTTAGTTATTAATTTCATAATAACTTTCGTAAAGAGTTTTCTTGTATTAGAAAATGTAGCCCATTTCTTTCCACTCCATAGGTTACACCTTGACCTAACGTTTTTACGTATGGTGATTGTGCTTACTTTTGTTCCTTTTTAGGGTTTGCTGAAGATGGCGGTATATAGACTGAATTAGCAAGGGGTGGTAAGGTCTATCGGGGTTTATCGATTATAGAACAGGCTCCTCTAGAAGGGTATAAAGCACCGCCAAGTCCTTTGAGTTTTAAGCTATTGCCGGTAGTGCTCTGGCGAATAGTCTTGTTCGTATGACTATTTGTGTTTAGGGCTAAGCATAGTGGGGTATCTAATCCCAGTTTGGATCTTAGCTATCGTGTTTCGGCGATTATAAAGTCACTTTCGTTACTTATTTTCATTTCGATTATGGCTTTTTACAGCTTAATTGGAATTTAACTTTATTTAGTATAGTGCTTAAACACGCTTTACGCCGTGGGCCTATTAACTTGGGTTAATCGTATGACCGCGGTGGCTGGCACGAAATTTACCAACCCTAACTAACATGGCTTAGTCAAACTTTCGTTTATGGCTTAATTTTTATCACTGCTGTTTCCCGTGGGGGCGTGGCTGAGCAAGGCGTCATAAGCTACAGGTGTGTGCTTGATACCAGCTCCTCTTAGTCTTGTTGACTTGTAGGGCATTTTCACTGGGATGTGGATGCTTGCATGTGTAATTCTATTAGTGGTCAATAGGAAGGCTGGGACCAAACCTGTGTGTTCATGGAGTAGATATACTCATCTAGGCATTTTCAGTGCCTTGCTTTGTTGTTTAAGCTACATTAAC